CGTTCTCCTGTGCTTCCAGACATGCCGAGCTCCACGTATTCTTGTACAGTCAAAAAGGGGATCGATTCCGTAAAAGATGAGATCAGTAAATGGGAATTCACTGAAATTTAATCTTTGTGAGATCGTCAATAGGGTACCAAGGGTGTCTTTAGAGTATACCGAATCAGTATAGCTATCCTTCTTCTGACACAGCAACGCAATTTCACAATTAGTATCTAAATGGAGTGCTAGAGACTTTCTTTTTTCTTTTATTGTTGCCTGTCGATGTAGTATTCTATACTATTCAATAAAAAAATTTTCAAATTCCTGTAGTAGTATAAGGGTTCTCTCCATTATCGGCTTCGGATTAGAAACTGAAGATCAGATAAAATGTGAATACAACGGGTTGCTTTCAAATAATTCGCGAGTGGGATTATCATATTCCATTCTCCTACACCTACAATTCAATTAGATCCAAAATATAAAAATATTCTTTCTTTTTGTGTTTGTAGAAGATGTTTTTTGTTGGAACCTCCCCCCCCCCCTTTTTTTTTCATTTTTATTTTTAAGGAATTGGTTAGTTGTCCAGTAAGAAGTAAGACTAGCCGATAGTCTTCGACGAAAGAAAGAGAACAAAGAAGAAAATAATCAATATTCGCGATGCACGCATTGTTGTATTAGAACCAAAAGGCCGTTCTTGATCGAATTATAATTATAAAAAAAAGGGCGGGGGGCTCTCTAATTTAAGATATGTAAAGAAGAAAAAGAGTTTCGCACGATTAGATCATGCGAAACTCTTTTTCTTCTCATTAGAGATATTATGAGAATGAACCTACTACTGAATCTAATGAGGTCAAATCAAATTAAAGTAAAAAAGAAAAAAAAGGGAAAGTAAAGTTAAAGTAAAAAAAGGGAGATTCTAGTATAATATAAGGTCATTCTTTGTTCGAAAATACACAATGTATTCGATACAATAATAAAAAAAAGATAAAAATCAAAATAGAAATGATTTTCCAATTTTAAAGCGATTCAATTTCATTTTTTGAATGAAGTTACACAACAGAGTTTTTTATTATTTCTAATTTTGATTATTAATTATAATATATAATATTAGTATAAGAATATTAGTTTTTAAGATGAATCTGTTGATTGGGAATTAGGGGATGCTCAGATATCACAGATGATAAATTGATTTCTTACCTATGTCACTCCCATTTTTTTTTATTACTGTTTAGAAGGATTGATGAATCAAAAACTTTCAATTGAAAGAATAAGTGGAATTGGTCTTTTTGCTTATTCTTGTTTGTATCTTTCAAAAATTTGAATTTAGGGAAGTGCTTTCTAAACATATGTATAAAAAGACCATATTTCATTTAGCCTCTTTATGCTTACTATAACTAGTTATTTCGGTTTTCTACTAGCGGTTTTAACTATAACCTCAGCTCTATTTATCGGGTTGAACAAGATACGACTTATTTGAAATTAATTGAACAAACGATTCATAAAAAAACGAAATCTTTCTGTGTTATTCCATATATTCTATAGTTTCTTAAGTTTCTTACCGTGTCAATTTCCAATTTTTGGTCATTGAGATTCATGGGCAATATGAATTAATAGTTAAGAATAGATATTACCTCTCCTTTTCCTCTTTCAAACAAATTGAAATGATTGAAGTTTTTCTATTTGGAATTGTCTTAGGTCTAATTCCTATTACTTTGGCTGGATTATTTGTAACCGCATATTTACAATACAGACGCGGCGATCAGTTGGACCTTTAATTAATTAATAGCTCTTTTTTTGATTGACCCCTACTTGCTTTATTAATTTTAATACATAGGGCAGGGGTCAAATTTAAATTGCTGTTCAATTATTTCATTTCAGTGTAATTTTCGACCTAAGAATAACAAGAATGGGATCACGCTCTGTAGGATTTGAACCTACGACATCGGGTTTTGGAGACCCGCGTTCTACCGAACTGAACTAAGAGCGCTTTATTATCACACTAAATATTTTGTAAGTAACCCTAATATATTATATTTTTGCATGCGTATCCTATTCTATAGTAGAATAGAGTCAAATGAAAGATTGATCATGTTATGGATGCCCAATTTAATCGATTTCAATTGATCCCTCGTTACGATTCCTGCTCATAAGATAAGTAATAGAATAGGTAGGGATGACAGGATTTGAACCCGTGACATTTTGTACCCAAAACAAACGCGCTACCAAGCTGCGCTACATCCCTTTCAATTGGGTTACAGTGTCATTGTAGAGAATACCCGTATTGTTTTCCACATCTTTATTTACTCCATTTCTATACAAAAATTATCTTGTCATTTCTTCTTTTTGATCTCATATCATAGAACATATAATTAATTATTAATTAATTATAATAAACTACTTATATGCGTTACGTATAACGAAACCCGCTGTAAAAAAAATGAATATTTTGGGGAAATGCTGGTACAGAAAAGGGCACGTTTTTTTTAAGAAAAGGAATATTCTACTGAATCGTTGTACATTTAAATTTGAATTAGGGATTCCGCGGACAAATACAAGTGATCATTAACTCCATATATGTCTGGTCATATATGTATTACAAATTCCAATAAAGAAGGAGGATTTCAAATAAAATGCGAGATCTAAAAACATATCTCTCCGTGGCGCCGGTAGTAAGTACTATATGGTTCGGGTTTTTAGCAGGTCTATTGATAGAGATCAATCGTTTATTTCCGGATGCGCTGATATTCCCCTTTTTTTCATTCTAGTTAGTAACATGGGAAGTGGTGAAGAAGATTAGGGATTTAATAAAATCTCTGTGACTAATCCCTCCCCTTCCCATCTTTTAATTTTAGAATTTTTAAAATTCGAATAAGTTCGAAAAGAGAAAGAATAAAAGTGGATTCAAATTCAGTGAAACTCGGAACTCGGGCCTGAGGCCCGAGGCTCGAATTAAAATAAAATTTTTAATTTAAATAATTTAAATTAAAATAATTAAAAAGAGAATGAGAACGGAAATGGAAATTGACGGATAGGTCAACAATATCATACAAAATACTTAAATGAAAGACGAAACGCTATATTGGGATTAGAAATGTAGTTAGAAATCATTGTATTACTTATTATTACTATCTTGATTGCAACGAAATTTTTCATAATTTTATTTCGAGTTAGCAACTTCTATTTTTTTTTTTCGTTCCTTTTTTCTCTTTGGATCGCAAAATAGAATAGTTGAGTGAATCAAAAATACAAAGGGGGTTCATGGCCAAGGGGAAAGATGTTCGAGTAACAGTTATTTTGGAATGTACCAATTGTGCTGTTCGAAATGATGCTAATAAGGAATCAAAGAGGGTTGGTATTTCCAGATATATTACTCAAAAGAATCGACACAATACGCCTAGTCGATTGGAATTGAGAAAATTCTGTCCCTTTTGTTACAAATATACAATTCATGGGGAGATAAAGAAATAGATGGAACCGATTACACGTATGTATTGTATGTCATCCTTCCAAGGAAGATGAAAAATGTCATATACCATATATTATATATAACATATATTTAAAGATAAACAAACCTAAAAGAAATCCCCGACAAAATTAGGATTTTCGGGATAAGGAATAAACAAATCATGGATAAATCCAAGCGACTCTATTTTAAATCCAAGCGATCTTTTCGTAGGCGTTTGCCCCCGATTGGGTCGGGGGATCGAATTGATTATAGAAACATGAGTTTAATTAGTCGATTTATTAGTGAACAAGGAAAGATATTATCTAGACGGGTGAATAGATTAAACTTAAAACAACAACGATTAATTACTATTGCTATCAAGCAAGCTCGTATTTTATCTTTGTTACCCTTTCTTAATAATGAGAAACAATTTGAAAGAGGTGAGTCGGCTGCTAGAACTGCGGGTCTTAGAATCAAAAAGGGGGATAGGCTTACTCTTCACTTGAATCAAAATTCCAATACGAACTCAAAGGCGGATTGATGTTTTGTTCGAAAAATTCGCGAATTAAGATGTGAGTGTCGTGTCATAAGAAAAAAAGTATCGGGGAAAAAGAATAAATCTTTTTTTATTGAACGTCTTGTTTGTTCATTTTGACGACTTTATCATATTATTTGATTATATTTTATCATACTAATTTCTATTCTACCTTCCCGGAGTTAATTTTACGGCGCACTCCATTAAAATTTAAAACATTCCTATGGAGTCCTTCCAATCTACTTATTTTATAATCTCAGTGGAAATCATAGAAAGACAATTTATATTTAATATAGCTATTTGCGCAAGTATTTTACGATTAAGAAGCAACTGCTTCTTGTACAGATTGTGTATGAAAATATTATAACTATAGTATACTAAATTCCCTCGAATTGCTGCATTTATCCGAGTGATCCACAAACGGCGAAAATATCTCTTTTGCCTACCTCTATCCCGATAAGCCGAAAACAAAGCTCTTATTTTCTGTTGAGTAATAGTTCGAGTAAGTCTTGAATGAGCCCCTCGAAAGCTTGATGCAAATAAACGAATTTTTGTTCTACGTCTCCGAGCTATACATCCTCGTTTAATTCTGGTCATTGAATAAATGAAACTTTGATAAATAACTAATTGATTTCTTTTCTTTCAGTTATTCCCTTCCCCTTTACTAGTTTGTTAATAACAAAACGGATCCTTCCAATGTATAAAATAAAAACTCCAACGGCTTTTGCTACTATAACCTTCCCGCCCACGATTTTTTATTTTTTTTTATAGGCATTTTACCTCGAAATAAGAAATAATATTGATATTGATACTAGATATTAAAAAAAGCATATTAATATTAAATAAAAACAAAAAGTAGTAAATATAAAATAGAAATGAATAAAAAAAAAATAGTGGGTTCCATCGTTTCTATGGTTACTTCTTAAACGGCGAGATCCCTTCTATACACCGGAGCCCCTTCTTTTCTTTCATTTAATCAATGCTATTGTTAACTTGTACAGTTCACACTTTTTGGCTCTACCCATGAATTTTTCAGTAATCCGTCTTTCACAACGAGATCCACTTATACAGTAACGGTATTTAATTATGAAGATTAACTGTGTAGCTGACCCTCTTAGTCCGTTGTTGAAAGAGTAAGGGCGTAATCTTTCTTGCCTTTAAATGGGATTCCCCCCGCTTAATGGATAAACATTTGCTACCAATGGGAAATTCTTTCTCATCTTAAATTGAAAATGGAGACGATTGGATTTACACCACTAGAAACCATAAATTTTGATACACAATAGAAGGGTATGATAGATACTTTTTAGATAGTGAATGGAGTTCTTCCGTTTTATTTTATCTTATTTACTGTTACTGATCACTGATACTGGAAAAATGGGTTCTTTTCTTCTGCCCCAGTCCATGCTCTGAACGAGTCACACATACACCCTAGTACATGTTCCTCGTCGCTGAGGGCATCCCCCAAGGGCGGGGGATTTCGTAACATTTCTGATTGGCTGTCTCGTCTTTCTAATAAGTTGTTTAATAGTTGGCATGTTGACTCGTATACATAATGAGCTGGTTTAGATCGATCCTAACCGGCCGATTAGGAATTACTTCTATAGTAATAAATTAATTAATAGAATACTCTATCAAACCCAGTAAGAAGATAAAATTTCAAATGGCGTATTTGTATTTGCGCGAAATCCCTGTTATTTTTTATTCTACTCCTACATGATCAACAATTCCATGAGCTTGGGCTTCTGTTGCTGACATAAAAACATCTCTTTCCATGTCTTCGGATACAACCCATAGAGGTGTGCCTGTTCTTTGTACATAAACCCTTGTAATGGTTTCGCGCAGCTTCATCATTTCTTCCGCTTCCAGGATAAATTCTCCTGCGGGTGCCTCATAAAAAGAACTAGCAGGTTGATGGATCATTACCCTGATTATATAACCTAATAAATGGTTCTTCTATCTCGAAGAGAAATCAAAGAGAATAAATTAAATAACGAGTAATGATATGAAAACCAAAAGATAGAATTGAACAACCGTACAGGCATCTTTTGCGCATTGCATACGGCTATACAATGGAATTTACTTTATAACCTCCATTCCATTGAAGAAGTATAAAATCAAATTCAAATATTCAAATATAGGGCCTATCAGACCCCGATCGGTAAATAATCCAATAACCATCCTTCATTTTATTTTGGAGTAGTTAAAACATACTATGATGGTTCCGTTGCTTTATATATTTATTTAGTCTGTTATTAAGCAATCCCAAAGTTTCTTTTTTTTGTATTCTTTCCTAAGATAAATATTGTTATTATCCCTCTGGTGTGAAAACAAAAAAGTTTGTGACGCTGCAATAGGCTTCCGATAAATCAGAAAAAATCGGAAATGCCCTTTATCTCATACTATTCGTTCGATATATAATCTAATGATTGATTTTTGAAAAAAAAAAAACAAAAATAAAAAAAAAAGGTTTCTCATATCGAATTCAAAATGCCATGCTATTATTACTTAATAGTCATATTTCATATGGCGAAGGCATAGTCTTCTTTTTTCTCTCAAATACAAAACTCATTGGCGCCGAGCATGAGGGAATGCTAGACGTTTGGTAATTTCTCCTCCGACCAGAAGAAAAGATCCTATTGAAGCGGCCAATCCCATGCATATTGTCTGTACATCTGGTTGTACAAATTGCATAGTATCATAAATAGCTACTCCGGGTATTACCCACCCCCCGGGAGAGTTTATAAACAAATACAGATCTTTGCTATCATCCTCTATACTGAGATATACCATAAGACCAATAATTTGATTCGAGAGATCGCTATCAACCTCTTGGCCTAAAAAAAGTAATCTTGCTCGATAAAGTCGGTTGATTAGGATATAATTGTATCCTTAGGAACCGTACGCGCACCTTTTGATGCATACGGTTTACCAAAAATCGCGCAAAAAAAAAGAATCAATGTGTAGATTGGAGCCCTCATTCTTTTTTATTTTCATAGGGGGCTCTTTCTAACTTCTAACAAAGGGCTTTTTTTCTTCCATTTTTCAAGAAGGATTTCTTTTGGCCTGTTTACTTTACCTATATATAAATAAAATATATATATAAATAATTTACTAAACTTATCGAATGAACTTCTCATTGATGTATTGTTTCATCGAGATCGAATCCAAATAACGATGCCATTTTCTTGTTCCTGAATGGGCTTTTTCAATTTTTTTAGGTTTATGCTCTACTCCGAGTAAAGATAGGCCCGATTTTTATTTGCACATATAGGGCAAATGTCCCAATACCACGTCTTTTTGCTATGGCTTTTTTTATTTTTCAATTTCATTTATTTCATGTCTTCCACTAAATATTCAATGTATTCATTATATTAAATGTATTCATTATATTAAATGTATTCATTATATTAAATGTATTCATTATATTACTCGATTGATTAAACAGTTTGAGATCGCTCCTGTTTATAAATAGAATATTATAAAAGTAGTAATCTTAGATATATTACCAATTGGGTTTTTTCTAAACGGAGCCTGGATACTTCATTTTTTTGGTCCAGTCGAGCCAACCATAAATTATTCTAATTGATAATATTAATCTGATACCCCTACAAAAAATAAATAGGATTAAATTGTATTTCACGCTCCAAACTTTTGATAATTCAATCAATCTTTTTTGGGCGAAAGAGGGGATATCTCGATCAGGGGAGAGAATGGGGAAATTCCATGTGACCCAATATATCTGACAAGTCGCACTATATGTCAACCCACGATGCATCTTCCTCTCCAGGACTTCGAAAAGGTACTTTTGGAACACCAATAGGCATAAAATGAAAGAAAAAAATTAAGTACTATATCTTACTTTGATGTGGAAGCGTAACAACGGGTTTATTGTCTTAATAAGATTAGCCTTTATCATAGTTTATCCATAAATTGAATAAGTTCATAACAATAACATAAAAAAAGAAAACCGAATGATTATGACTAAAGGAAAATTTTTACGAAACGAATGGGCCTTTGGAATGATATGAACAAATGGGTATGTCTTCACTCAGAGAAAATTAAAGTGGGATCAATCCCCTCTACCATTGCGTATTGGTACTTATCGGGTATAGAATAGATCTGCTTATTTTTGTTCCTACAAATGGAATTCGTCTATTATTACTATCTATTATTATTATTACTAAAAGAATTATTATTACTAAAAGAATAGAACAAATATTAATTCTTTCCTCGAGAAAATCTACCGAAAGAGTGGGTCCAGAGCATAGTTTTTTTACTTTTTACAATGCAATAAAGTTACATAGTGTCTATTATTCGTTGATTAAAGGGGTATTTCCATGGGTTTGCCTTGGTATCGTGTTCATACCGTCGTATTGAATGATCCGGGTCGTTTGATTTCTGTTCATATAATGCATACAGCTCTAGTTGCTGGTTGGGCCGGTTCGATGGCTCTATACGAACTAGCGGTTTTTGATCCCTCTGACCCCGTTCTTGATCCAATGTGGAGACAGGGTATGTTTGTTATACCCTTCATGACTCGTTTAGGAATAACCAATTCATGGGGCGGTTGGAGTATCACAGGAGGTACTATAACGAATCCGGGTATTTGGAGTTACGAAGGTGTGGCCGGGGCACATATTGTGTTTTCTGGCTTATGCTTTTTGGCAGCTATTTGGCATTGGGTGTACTGGGATCTAGAAATATTTTCTGATGAACGTACAGGAAAACCTTCTTTAGATTTACCTAAGATTTTTGGAATTCATTTATTTCTTTCAGGGTTGGCTTGTTTTGGGTTTGGCGCATTTCATGTAACGGGGTTGTATGGTCCTGGAATATGGGTGTCCGATCCTTATGGACTAACCGGAAGGGTACAATCTGTAAATCCAGCGTGGGGTGTGGAAGGTTTTGATCCTTTTGTTCCGGGAGGAATAGCCTCTCATCATATTGCAGCAGGGACATTGGGCATATTAGCCGGCCTATTCCATCTTAGTGTCCGTCCGCCCCAACGTCTATACAAAGGATTACGCATGGGAAATATTGAAACCGTCCTTTCCAGCAGTATCGCTGCTGTCTTTTTTGCCGCTTTTGTTGTTGCTGGAACTATGTGGTATGGTTCAGCAACTACCCCGATTGAATTATTTGGTCCCACTCGTTATCAATGGGATCAGGGATACTTCCAGCAAGAAATATATCGAAGAGTTAGCGCTGGGATAGCCGAAAATCAAAGTTTATCAGAGGCTTGGTCTAAAATTCCTGAAAAATTGGCTTTTTATGATTACATCGGTAATAATCCGGCAAAGGGGGGATTATTCAGAGCGGGCTCAATGGACAACGGGGATGGAATAGCTGTTGGGTGGTTAGGACACCCTATCTTTAGAGATAAGGAAGGGCGTGAACTTTTTGTACGTCGTATGCCCACTTTTTTTGAAACATTTCCGGTTGTTTTGGTAGACGGAGACGGTATTGTTAGAGCCGATGTTCCGTTTCGAAGGGCAGAGTCGAAGTATAGTGTCGAACAAGTAGGTGTAACTGTGGAGTTCTATGGTGGCGAACTGAATGGAGTCAGTTATAGTGATCCTGCTACTGTGAAAAAATATGCTCGACGCGCTCAATTGGGCGAAATTTTTGAATTAGATCGTGCTACTTTGAAATCCGATGGTGTTTTTCGTAGCAGTCCAAGGGGTTGGTTTACTTTTGGCCATGCTTCATTTGCTCTGCTCTTCTTCTTCGGACATATTTGGCATGGCGCTAGAACCTTGTTCCGAGATGTTTTTGCCGGTATTGACCCAGATTTGGATGCTCAAGTAGAATTTGGAACATTCCAAAAACTTGGGGATCCGACTACAAGACGACAAGTAGTCTGATACAAGATTGATTTCTTACTTTTATTTTTGTGATTTAACATAACATAGACAGGGAGCCGGATAAATCTTGATTTGAATCGCTGCCTTTGCCCTTTCTTTGACTCTTTCTCTTTAGTTATCCGGGAGACGACCCAAAATAAACAGGCATGGAAGCTATAATTGTAAACCACAATCGAATCTATGGAAGCATTGGTTTATACATTCCTCTTAGTCTCGACTCTGGGAATAATATTTTTCGCCATCTTTTTTCGGGAACCACCTAAAGTTCCAACTAAAAAGATGAAATGATTTTTTATTATCTCGATTGAAGTAATGAGCCTCCCAATATTGGGAGGCTCATTACTTCAACTAGTCTCCGTGTTCCTCGAATGGATCTCTTAGTTGTTGAGAGGGTTGCCCAAAAGCAGTATATAAGGCGTACCCAGTAAAACTTACAAGTAAACCAGATATAGAGATGGCAACTAAGGTTGCTGTTTCCATTATTATATAATTTTAAGACCACAATGGATCTATGCTAAGATCATTTATTTACAATATAATGGTATACAAAGTCAACGGCTCTCACTGAATACAAAATAGGATTTATGGCTACACAAACCGTTGAGAATAGTTCTAGATCTGGTCCAAGACGAACCATTGTAGGGGATTTATTGAAACCACTGAATTCGGAATATGGTAAAGTAGCTCCAGGTTGGGGAACTACTCCTTTGATGGGTATTGCAATGGCTCTATTTGCGATATTCCTATCTATTATTTTGGAGATTTATAATTCTTCCATTTTACTGGATGGAATTTCAATGAATTAGATTCACAAGAACTACTAAATCGCTTTTCACTACAAAGTGAATCATTTAGGTCGTTTTTAGCCCATTCTATTTTTGGGTAGTTCGACCGTGGAATTTCTTTGTTTCTGTATTTCCGGAATATGAGTGTGTGACTTGTTATAATTGATCCTATGGATACTACAGAGAGTGGTTCTGTCATCTTGATACAGATGGTTTTACCTCGTCGGATATTCATTCTAGTATCCGGAACGCGCGGAATATAGGAAATAGATTACAAACTATTCTAACTATGATTCATATTTTATATTAAGACCTCGCGGGCCGGACTCCAAAAAAAAGAGTTAACCCCCAAATAGTTAAAAAAGGGGGTTAGAAGTGATAAATCGACAGATTTTTATTCTTTTTCCCGTTTATGCTTATTTTAATTAAGGGACAAACCTTTCTTTAAATTTTTATTCAGTATATCTATTCATTGAATAAGTGATGATCCAACGATTCTTACTCAGGGAATTTTTGGACTTAGTTTGAAGGTTTTCTTGAATCATCGTGGTTGTAGTATGAATCTGAGGTTTTAATCGATTCATAGGGTCTTAACAAGAGAATTCCTATCAATAATAAAGAAAACAGAAGTAAAACCGCGTTACACACAAATAAGAATAACAAATAAAAGAAAAAAAAAAATAGGTAAATAGAGGATTCAAGAGGCCTGTAACAATCAACATAAAGACGAATGAGCCAACTTGATATTTTTTAGCATTATAACCACAAAGAAGAGCTTTCAGATTTTTATTCTTTCGTATCTTTAGAGAAAAAGAAAGAGTGAATCATAGGAGGAAAGATAAATAAGTCTCAAACTTTTTATTACACATATCCATTCTAGCCAGTATTTGGGTGGTTTTTGTTTGAGCCGTACGAAATGAAATTCTCATATACGGTTCTCAGAGGGGGAGTTCCCTGGATTTACCTATCTCAATAAAGTATATGATTGGTTCGAAGAACGTCTTGAGATTCAGGCGATTGCAGATGATATAACTAGTAAATATGTCCCTCCCCATGTGAACATATTTTATTGTTTAGGCGGAATTACACTTACTTGTTTTTTAGTACAAGTAGCTACGGGATTCGCTATGACTTTTTACTATCGCCCAACGGTTACTGAGGCTTTTGCTTCCGTTCAATATATAATGACTGAAGCTAACTTTGGTTGGTTAATCCGATCAGTTCATCGATGGTCCGCAAGTATGATGGTGCTAATGATGATCCTGCACGTATTTCGTGTGTATCTCACCGGTGGCTTTAAAAAACCTCGTGAATTGACTTGGGTTACAGGTGTAGTTTTAGCTGTATTGACCGCATCTTTTGGCGTGACTGGTTATTCCTTACCCCGGGACCAAATTGGTTATTGGGCAGTCAAAATTGTAACAGGCGTACCGGAAGCTATTCCTGTAATAGGATCGCCTTTGGTAGAGTTATTGCGCGGAAGTGCTAGTGTAGGACAATCCACCCTGACTCGTTTTTATAGTTTACACACTTTTGTATTACCTCTACTTACTGCCGTATTTATGTTAATGCACTTCCCAATGATACGTAAGCAAGGCATCTCTGGTCCTTTATAGAGAAGAAATAGTATTATAGATCATAGATATTTGTAATCAGTCATTTATCACTTCACTCAGGGTAGGAACAATAGGATTTCATTGCTATAAATATGGATTATTGAAAAGAATAAAACATGTATTTGGATCTTTTCCTTCAACCCCGCAAAATTATTTATTTGACACTAATGGTTGAAGTGAATTTTCTGAAGATAAAATGGATTATGGGAGTGTGTGACTTGAACTATTGATTAGTCCGTGCAGATATATGCCTATCTGCCACATTTGTTT